ATCTTTTTTGCATAAACAAACAACAAAAAAGAAAAAACTAATCTGAGTCTGAGTTGTAAAGAAAAAAAATATGCGGATAAATGGAAGGATGAGAGAAAGAGCGAAAAAAAAAAAAATATCAATGATATATGATTCCAATATGTAAGGTCTATGATTCATCTCAGAACGAGGAATGTAATAAAGCATTAATACTGATTGGTCTATAATTATAGAAATCTGTTCATAGAAAAAGAATCAAGAGCCCCGAGCCAATAAATACTGAGAGGATTGACTCGAGAACAAATCAAATTTCGTTAGGGGCTCCGTTGTAGAAGTCAGACTTAACCATTAATCGAGAAGCGATGGGAACGATAGAACCTGTGAATACATAAGATTATATTGAAAACGAATCTTAATGATTCATTGGGTAGGATGGCGGAACGAACCAGAAACCAATTCATTTATTCTGAAAGGTGATGTCATAGACTAATCCTACAACTGAATATTGAAAGAGTAAATATCCGCCCGCGAAAATTTTGATTTTATTGGATTTCTAAATTTTAGCCGATCTGATATGATAATAAAAAGCAAAACAAAATAAAGATTCATTATAACCTTATAACAAAATGACTTTATCTATACTATTATCTCTAAATGTATCTCTAAATAAAAATTCTCTATAAATCGAATCCATGTTTAGTTATATATCAAAACAAGATATACAAATTTCTAATAGATTAGATGAAATTTCAAAAAATCTCATGAGTCAATATATTTTTTCAGTATATTATTCATTAAATACATAAATATAAATACATAGATATTATTTTTTAATCGTTTCAGTCGCGAGGAGCTGGATGAGAAGAAACTCTCATGTCCAGTTCTGTAGTAGAGATGGAATTAATAAGCAACCATCAACTATAACCCCAAAAGAACCAGATTCCGTAAACATCATAGAGGAAGAATGAAAGGAATATCTTATCGAGGTAATCGTATTTGCTTCGGTAGATATGCTCTTCAAGCGCTTGAACCCGCTTGGATCACATCTCGACAAATTGAAGCCGGTCGACGAGCAATGACACGAAATGTCCGCCGCGGTGGGAAAGTATGGGTACGTATATTTCCAGACAAACCAGTTACAATAAGACCTACAGAAACCCGTATGGGTTCGGGGAAAGGATCTCCCGAATATTGGGTAGCTGTCGTCAAACCCGGTAGAATACTTTATGAAATGAGCGGAGTAGCAGAAAATATAGCCAGAAGGGCTATTTCACTAGCGGCATCAAAAATGCCTATACGAACTCAATTCATTATTTCGGTATAGGAACGTAGAACCAAAAGAAAAGGTTTTTTTGATGAAAAAAAAAAAAACAATTGCAGGTTTCCTTTTTTGTTTTGAACAAACAACATTTCTTTTTTTTTTACTTCGCCCTTTGTGTTAATTGAAAAAACAGATAAAAAAATGATTCAACCCCAAAGCCATTTGAATGTAGCGGATAACAGCGGAGCCCGAGAATTAATGTGTATTCGAATCATAGGAGCTAGTAATCGACGATATGCTCATATTGGTGACGTTATTGTTGCTGTAATCAAGGAAGCAGTACCAAATACACCTCTAGAACGATCAGAAGTGATCAGAGCTGTAATTGTACGTACTTGTAAAGAACTCAAACGTGAGAACGGTATGATCATACGATATGATGACAATGCTGCGGTTGTTATTGATCAAGAAGGAAATCCAAAAGGAACTCGAATTTTTGGCGCGATCGCCCGGGAATTAAGACAGTTAAATTTCACTAAAATAGTTTCATTAGCACCCGAAGTATTATAAGAAGAGACCATAACATAATTAATATAATTAATTATAACATAATTAATATAATTAATATAGTTATAATATTTAACTGAGTATTTACTGAGTATTTAACTGAAATTGATTAAGATTATTTAGTAAATTGAGATTTATTATTAGTAGTAGATTGGTTGTGTCTCACGTATATGCCTTTAAGAATTCATAATTAAAAAATAAAGAAAAACAGAAAAAGAGCATGTTGATTATATCAAAATTCGAGTACAACAATAATCTGAGTTTATCATGAATAAAGACACTATTGCTGACATAATAACCTCTATACGAAATGCTGACATGAATAAAAAAAGAACAGTTCGAATACCATCTACTAACATTACTGAAAACATTGTTAAAATCCTTTTACGCGAAGGTTTTATTGAAAACATGCGGAAACATCAGGAAAACAACAAAGATTTTTTGGTTTTAACCCTACGACATAGAAGGAATAGGAAAGGACCATATAAAGCTGTTTTAAATTTAAAACGGATCAGTCGACCCGGTCTACGAATATATTCTAACTATCAACGAATTCCTAGAATTTTAGGCGGAATGGGGATTGTAATTCTTTCTACTTCTCGGGGTATAATGACAGACAAAGAGGCTCGATTAGAAGAAATTGGTGGAGAACTTTTATGTTATATATGGTAATCCTTCTGATATGCGAATTAT